CCTGATTAATTGCTCTTTGTTTTTCAAAAAAAAGAGTTTCATTTTTGTAATTTTCTAATTGTTCCAAACTCTTGCAAGTAGCATTAATCAAATTTACTTTTTCTTGTTCTATCTCAGAATATCCATTCGTTCGATACTCATCTGCTTTGATTTCCACTTTCCGTAATCTAACCCGAGCTCTTTCGAGCTGTTCAATGGCTCCTCTACGTAATTCTTCTGAATTTCGAATAGTACTCAAGATCCTCTGTTTTCGCTTATCTAATAAATCATTTAATGAAAGTAGATTATCTTTCCATTCATTTCACAACTATCATATCTCTTCCCGAACCAAACATGAATCTTTCGATTCATTTGGCTCTCACGCTCAATTGTTTCTTTTCTTTGATTGATGGGCATTCCCATATTTTTGAGCCTATCCTCTCTTTTCTGTTCGTTCGTATTCAAAGATATTGAAACTGATCTAACATCAGAATCTCTAGGAGGACTCTTTAGACCAGACAAAAAATAAAAAATTGTCAGCAAAGTTGTTTCTTTATTTGTTCTTTATTTACAACTTATTTCCAAAAACAAAAATAAAAAAAAAAAAAAGATTATCAAAGAAGAAAGAATAGAATTCTTTCTTCTTTATATGCTATGATAAATTAGATCAAGATTCTAATAGAATAGAATTATGAACTTCATTCTCATTATTATTAGAATGATATTTATATTTTTTTCATCCAAAAAATCATCTTTTTTATACAAATACAATACATAGGTCGTCGATTCGGCAGTGGACAAAAAAGGGGGATCCATCTTTCCAGTTAATGGTTCAAAGAATTTTATCCATATGAGTGTTCTACATCGGATAAATTCCCAATTCTTCCTTTTTTCTTTTTATCATTTTTAAACCTTTTTGGTACTAACGTAGCGGTAGAAAGAGTACCATGTTATGCTGTGCCTGGACTTCAAACAATTTATCTTTAACCATGTAAAAGACCTCAACATTATTGGTTGATAGAGAAGAGAATCAAAGTTCATTTACCAATTAGTTACGAAATGCTATGGTTCTTACATATGATTTCTGAATGAAATCCAATTCCGAAGTAATTCGTCGAGATTGTGCACCCTTTGTTCCTATTTCTGCTATAAAAAATAATAGAAAGAAAGTGCAGCCGGTGAAATCCAACCTATTCTTGAAATACACAACTCGCACACACTCCCTTTCCAAAAAAAATCAATACACCCAGCACTACGCTTAGATTTATTGGATTTGTTGCTAAAATATCGGTATTAAATTCGAAACTCCCAGCGGATGGCCAGTGCCCCACGGAAACAAAAGAATCGGTTCTATTTTTCATATGCTCTCCCTTTATAGATAGGACTAACAAAGAACAGAGTTCTTTTTGTATCACTCCGCTTATTATTCTTAATCTTAATGGAATTTGAGAATTCTCAAATTTATTAGTTATGGTTATGTTTTTATTCTTCTTTTTTTTTTTTTTTTTACATTTTTATTCTACTTAAACATTAAACAAAAGGATTTGCAAATAAAAGAGCTAATGCCACGACCAGTCCATAAATGGTTAAAGCTTCCATAAAAGCCAGACTCAGCAATAAAGTACCTCGTATTTTACCCTCTGCTTCTGGTTGTCTCGCAATACCTTCTACGGCTTGGCCCGCAGCAGTTCCTTGACCAACCCCAGGTCCGATAGAAGCAAGCCCTACAGCCAATCCAGCAGCAATAACGGAAGCAGCAGAAATAAGTGGATTCATGGTAAGTTCCTCGCACCAAAAAAAGAAATGATTAATGATACAACCAACCAATGAATTAGTACTTAATCTACTTCTTTTTCTACTTCTCAGGTCGAAGTAACTAAAAGCTCCAAATGGAATTCAGAATATTACTGAATTGTCAGAACTACTTCGAGATATCGTTTTTCCTTTCTACCTTATGACCTTATGTAAATAGATATGTATATAGTTTTAGTAATTGCATTTCCTTGTTTATAAACTATTCTATTATTTCTCTTTCATTCAATTCACAATCACAGACAAAATAGAAAAAGGACTGATATGGGAATCCATATAAATGCAGTGGACTAGAAAAAAAGAGATAGGGGTCATTACTATCTAACTAGTAAATAGCATAGAATTTTATTCTTCCATAACGTAAATCACCTGCACTTTTTATTCTATACATATATGTAGTAGGATCCCCAACCCTTCTTTCTTTCTTGATATATACATACATGTAGCTATTTGCATTTTATTCTACAACTCAGTGGATTATATGGAACCCCCCGCATTGCTTGATTTGGGATAAGCTTCAAAAAAGACTAGACTATTTCAAAAGTTAGTCAATGATGACCCTCCATGGATTCACCTATATAAGCCGCAGCCAAAGTTGCAAAAATAAGAGCTTGAATACCGCTTGTAAATAATCCAAGAAACATGACAGGTATAGGAACTACTGAAGGCACTAAAGAAACAAGAACAACAACCACTAATTCATCAGCCAATATATTCCCAAAAAGTCGAAAACTAAGAGATAAAGGTTTGGTGAAATCTTCTAGAATATTAATTGGTAAAAGTATTGGAGTTGGTTGAATGTATTTCCCGAAATATCCCAATCCTTTTTTACTAAGACCCGCATAGAAATATGCCACTGACGTGGGTAAAGCTAAAGCAACAGTAGTATTTATATCATTCGTGGGCGCAGCTAACTCTCCATGAGGTAACTTTATGATTTTCCAAGGTAAAAGAGCGCCTGACCAGTTAGAAACAAAAATAAATAGGAACATCGTTCCTATAAAAGGAACCCAAGGACCATACTCCTCTCCAATCTGAGTTTTGCTCAAGTCTTGAATAAATTCAAGGACATATTCGAAGAAATTCTGACCGTCGGTCGGAATGGTTTGTGGATTCCGAACAGCTATGATGACTGAACCTAATAAGATAGCAATTACAACCCAAGAAGTGATAAGTACTTGGGCATGAATTTGTAAACCTCCTATTTGCCAATATAAATGTTGGCCTACTTCTACACCTGATATATCATATAACCCTTTGAGTGTTTTAATGGAACATGGTATAACATTCATATTGTCCTCTAACAGAAATCGAACTTCAAAAAAGTAATTATTTTGATTCAACCATTTCTTTCTCAATTCATCTATGTTCATTCATGAATTTAAGTTTTCTGAATCGTATATTTCGGATACTGAGAAATCACATAAAAAAAAATACCAATCATTTTCTCTTTTCAATATTATTTGATAGTCAAAACATAGTTCAAACTCCAAAAGATGCAAACCAAAATAGTAACAATCAAAGAGAGTTCACCAAAAACAAACTAATCTTCTTCTTTATTCTTCTTAATGATAAGAGTAATGATAAGATAATCAACCATTTTTTATATAACTGGAACGGCCCTCACAAATTGCAGATACTAATTTGGTAAGAATCAATCGAATCGAAGCTATAGCATCATCGTTGGCCGGAATAGAAATATCTGCAAGATCTGGGTCACAATTTGTATCAATTAAACAAATCGTCGGAATACCCAAAATGGAACATTCTCGAAGAACCGTATATTCTTCTTGCTGATCAACGATAATTACAATATCGGGCAATCCCGTCATATATTTGATCCCACCCAGATATGCTTGCAAGGTAGATAAATTTCTCTTCAACATTGCTGCATCTCCTTTGGGGAGACGATTGAATTTCCCCATCTTTTGTTCTGTTCTTAAGTCCCTGAACTTCTGAAGTCTTGTTTCTGTAGTATACCAATTCGTTAACATACCACCAAGCCTTTTTTTATTAACATAATGACATCGAGCCCTTATTGCTGCTGATGCTACTAAATCCGCTGCTTTCTTTTTGGTGCCAACGATTAAGAATTTTTTTCCCCTACTTGCTGCATCAAAAACTAAATCGCAAGCTTCTGATAAAAAACGAGCAGTTATAGTAAGATTTGTAATATGAATACCCTTACGCTTTGCAGAGATGTAAGGAGCCATTCTAGGATTCCATTTATTAGTACCATGACCAAAATGAACTCCTGCTTCCATCATTTCTTCCAAATTGATGTTCCAATATCGTCTTCCCATTTTCCCACACTTTCTCTTTTTCTTTTTTTTTTTCAAAGAGATTCAGTACCCTATGAAATAAATAATTGTTCCGACGGAACCTTCTACCAGGATTGACCATTGATCTACGACCCAAACCATGAATTTCATTCTTTATTTTTTATTTCATTGATTACGAAATACATAATTGGACCGGAGAGTTAAAGTAAAAAGAATGAACCTCTTGTTAAGAATTAGTAAATTACATTACGTAAATGATTGGTCTGATGTCTCATGGAAAGTGTTTGGGGCACAAGAACAAAATAATTCTCTATGGTATAACAAAATATCTCTCATTTCCAACTCGAATAGATCCTTCCTTTTAATTTTCAAATGAATGTTTTTGTCTTGCTTTGAACGATGTACTAATTTGTTGAATCCGGTACCAACCGGTATAATCCCCCCCAGAACAACGTTCTCTTTCAGGCCTTTCAACCAATCAATACGACCTCGTAGAGCAGCTTTTGCTAAAACTCGAGCAGTTTCTTGAAAACTCGCTTCGGATATGAAACTTTGAGTATTCAGAGATGACTTCGTTATTCCCAATAAGATTGCCCGATAACAGATCGCTTCGTCCAAAACGCGCCCTGCTCGCTCTGCTCGCAACAATCCAATAAATTCCCCAGGTAAAAAAACATTAGACATTCCATCTTCTGAAACCAAAACTCTTGATGTTACTTGACGTACAATAATCTCTATATGTCTATTATGGATCTGTACCCCTTGGGATCGATAAACCTTTTGGATCTTATTAACCAAAGAGATACGACTTTGGGCTATGGTTAGTTCAGCTCCAATCAAGAATCCCCAAGGGATCCCAAGAATCCTTCGGATACGTTCGTCCCAACCTTCAACTCTTCTTTCGAGGTTCATCGATATTGAATCAATTGAACGAACTTCTAAGATTTGTTCCACTTTTGGAAGACCTTGCGTTATGTCACCAGATCTCGATTTTTCATATATAAATGTAATTAATGTGTCTCCTTCAGAAAAGATTTCTCCATAATGGCCATGGACAGTTGCTCCTGGAGTGACCAAATAGGGCTTAGATGATCTTATAACTAAAGAGTCAACATGAACAATGAAAATTTGACCAGATTTTTTTATGCGTAATCCATATTTCAATAGACATGCATTTTCACAAAGGAATTGTCCAAGGCTAATTATTGTCCATGCCTCTTCACAAGAATCGTGATGGAGAAAACACCAATTCAAATGGAATGAATTCAAAATGATGTTACTGCATGGATCGGGATTATAAATCCTACTATTTTCATCTAGGAAACAGTATTGAAATGGAAGTACTTGAAGCACTTGGAAAGTCTGTTGAAAATTTTCAAGTAAAAAATATTTCTTTAAAAAGACTTGATTATAAGTTCTTAAATAGTAAGATGAACGAAGATTTACTATTTTAGGCACAATAGTACCTAAAGGACCCAACAAATCCCTAATTGGAGTCATGGGATCCGATCCTTTTGTCGCATTATTATATCTCGAAGTATTGAAGGGACCAATTCGAGAGCAATTGGATGATGACAAAATTATGAAAGATTGGCATTCCTTATTTCGATTCAACAACGTACCAAGAGTTCCCTTATGTTGGGGAAATGCTTGAATCTTTGTCTTGGAATCAAAAGGATTTCTATAGATACGATCTAATTCATTATTGGAAATCAATCCTGAACCTGGCGTATCATACCTTTTTTCGGTATACGAAATAGTGGACTTTACTAACTCAATTCGGATGAAATCACGAAGCAGATCATTTGCCCTTATTTCAACAAAAGAAGCATGAACCTCTTCTTCTATAGAACTCTTTTTTTCTTGGTCCCAAGTCAATACTAAGCAAGCCCGAACTAATTGAATACTTGTGTGAGAAATTCCTCGAATTGACTTGCCATTTCCATAAAGTATATAATTGACAATTCGAAGTTGGACATTATCCTTTTCCTGCAAGAGATCCTGAAAGAAAAGTGTTGCTAAATTTATTCCATCAGCTATTTCATATGTGACTACGGGACGAACCAAAACAAAAGACTTTTTTTTGGTAGGTGTAATGCGTTGGACATAGATCCAATTTTTCAATTTTTTTGATCCTTTAGAATCTTTTTTTCCCATTCCTGGTGGTATCAAAATGCCACTGTGCCTAGATATTTTATCCACCTCTCCAGAAAAATGAATATCTCCAGAAAAGATTTTCAGTTCCATACTTTTTTTTTTTTTCTCCACTCGGACTAATCCACCTACTCGACTTCTTGTATTTATATTGAAAGCAAGTCGTGTATCTACTCCAATGATACTATTGTTCCGGACCATTATGGGCGAAGATCCGGGTAAGATATGCACTTCCTCGGGAATGAAAAAAAATCGATCTACTTTAGTTTGCATTTGGTATTTCGAACTAAATTCTTTTGCTCCTCGATACTCAATCAAATTCTCTTTTTTTACAATTGAATCTACTTCGTAAATCCCATATTTAGTAATTCCCGAACTGCTTCTTCTGTATCGCGGATCATCAAAATAAGCAAGAATACTATTTCTACGTAAAATACCATTTCTAGGTATTTTAATCGAAATACCAAAACAGGGTCTTAGCTTTTTTTCTTGTTCTTGATCATATTGTAAGGGAATCACAAATCTATTCCTTCGCTTTTTCGCCAAGGAATTCTCTTGACGAATATAAGTAGAAGGCTCTATGAGATTCCAATGACCCTTGGTCCGATAAGGTTTTGAATAGTCAGGAATTTTCCTATCTTTTTTACCAAAAGTATCCAACAATTTATGTTTTACTTGATCATGAGTCAGTGAGAGATCAAAGATATATCTTTCTTCGAGAGAAAAAGAATTAGTATTAAATTGATCTTGATCCTTGTGGAGTGAAAAAGACCCTATCTTGGATCTGCATAGACCTCCTGCTAATATCCATAAATGACTTGTTTTTGGTAATAGATGAACATTACTATATGTATATTCGGGCGCATGATAGCCATCAGTGCTCCAGTGCATTTCTCCTTCTGACTCAGAATAAATATGTTTTTGAACCCTCTCTTTAAAATGAAAAGTGGACGTTCCGGCACGAATCTCGGCAATCACTTGTTCTGATTCTACATATTGATCATTTTGAACTAAAATCAAACTTTTTGTTGGAATATTCACATTATGTATAATATCTCGACTCTCAATAGTTACATACAAGTCTATAAAACATAGAAAAGCAGGATGCCCATGACGGGTACGTGTGGGATGAACCAAATCCTCATCAAATTTTATTTTTCCATTAGAGGGAGTTCGTACATATTCGGCAGTACCGCCTGTGAATACTCCGCCGGTATGAAAAGTTCTTAATGTTAGTTGAGTCCCCGGTTCCCCAATTGATTGACCCGCAATA